ATTGAGTCCTCCTCTTTCCGGACAACACATCCAAAGAAACCCGCCAATAGTCAAGTAATTAGTGAATCTATGGGAGATGTTTATAATTAGTTTCTTTTTCTAATTAGTTTCTTTTTCTTTCTTCTATCTCCCATCTATTTTATTTAGTTATTCACTGGAGCAATTATGATCTGGAAGTCGATCCGGGGCAAGTGTTCGGATCTATTATGACATAGCCATGAGGCGCGCAACGGACCTTTTTAATCTTCTACAACCTTTTCCGGGCTTTAAATTGATGCAAAAAACATTTTTTGTGCAACCTAGTCTAGTGTATTTATTAATATCTCAATTCAAAGTTTCTAGACGTCGCTACTTTATGTCTTACATTACAGAGAACACGTATATATTAATTATTTATATTATATATATTAATTCTAATTTATATTATATATATTAATTATATATTATATATATTAATTATTTAATTATATATATTAATTATTTATATAATTTATATTAATTATTATTTAATTATTTATATTAATTTAATTATTTATATTAATTATTATTCTATATTCTATTCTAAATTCCATGAACAGGTACATGAACAGGTATTGGTCATTTCATTACTAAGGAAATATTCCAGTATCTATATTTAATTATTCGGAAGTTCGTTTTAATAGCAGAAAAAGAAATATATAGTCTCTACTTTATCTGCGTATCCTTTATACTCGCGAAATACCAAACGAAATAGAAAATGATCTTAGAAAGGATATAATGAAATTCTTGGATTGTTTTTACCAGATAAATGATCCTTTTTATTTGACTGATGAATGATGAAGCTAACAAACAATTCAATATAAAAAAAAATAGAATTCGAAAATAATAAATAAAAAAAGAGTGCTCTTATTCGAAACGTCTCGTGATCTTCAACCAATTCTGCGCTTCAATATAATTACCAGGAGTGAGCGCTATAGCTTGTTTCCAATACTCAGCGGCTTGATCGAACCAAGCCTCCGCAATTTCAGAATCCCCCTGTCGAATGGCCTGTTCTCCCCGGTCGGAATAGGCGGGTCAATTCCTTCCCTTAGAACCGTACTTGAGAGTTTCCTACCTCATACGGCTCATCGTTCAATTCTTGTGGTGTCCCATTTTTTTTTTTCTCAGGTTAACCAAAAGCAAAAGAGGTTAATTCCATGAGTTTCAAACTTGAATTTTTATTAATAATAATAAATAATCCGTTTTTTTTTAGTTTTATCTTTTCTCCCACCTTCAGAAGAATAAAGCATAGGCATTGCCACTATTGCTAGAATTTTATCAAAGGTAACTATCTCGGTTTCATAGAGAAATTGATATAGAATCTTCGAAAAAGTCTTTTCTTCATAATAAAGAAAAGACTTACTATCTTTGGGATCTGATGCTACACCGCTGCTCAATACCTTAGGGGATCGACTTTATTACATAAATGGATTCCTAATTTTTATCTTCTATCATGACATAAGTAAGTAAGCAGTTCTTATTGTATCGGCCCAAAACCTCACTAATTGATCTTTACGGTGCTTTCTCTATCAATTAGATCCTTTATCCATAGAATAAAGTATCTAGGCATATCTATTTCTTCATATTTTGACTTCTATGAAGTTCCTTTCTTTGCTACAGCTGATAAAAATCGTTTTTTGGACGATGCATATGTAGAAAGCCTATTTTTTCTAGTAATTTTTTCGAGTATTTACTAGCGGATTCGCTCTTTTCTCTTTCCTTTTTTCTTTCTATAGTGGAGATAGTCGCACGTAATGACAGATCACAGCCATATTATTAAAAGCTTGTGGTAAAAACGGGTTTCGTTCTAGTGCCCGAAAATAATATTCCAAAGCTTTTGTATGTTCTCCGTTACTTGTGTGGATAAGGCCTATGTTATAGAGTATATAGCTTCGATCATAGGGATCAATTTCTAGTCGCATAGCTTCATAATAATTCTGTAAAGCTTCCGCATAATTTCCTTCGGATTGAGCCGACATCCGTTACGGTCGTTGTTCGATTCAAAGAATCTCCGTTCCAGAACCGTACGTGAGATTTTCACCTCATACGGCTCCTCCCTTATGTGCATAATGAGAATAATACATGGAATCAAAAAAGATTGAAATATTCTCATTATTGACTGAGCGGGGCTAGTGTTTTTACAAGAAATCTCTAGCCAACCTTCCTGCAAAAGATCTTTTTTACCATCAAATGGGTTGATACTAGATAAAAAAATGGTAACTTCAACAATTTCTTTGTCCCCCACGCCCCTTAAATTCCAGGAATTCGTCACTTCAACAGTCTTCGATGGTTATACGGGTATCCAAAATACAAACGAGATGGATGTTTGTTGGCCCAACCATTCTTCTTAGTTCCGGTCTCGATAAGGAAGGAGTATAATTTATAACATAACAAAGTTTTCGTGTTGTTGATTTCTAGACGTAGTGCTTCTTCTCCTATGCCGCCTATGGGTACTAATGGATTAGGGTTGACCCCACAATAC